CGCTCAAGAAAGATTCCAGAAGATATTGATCGTAAATAAGAAGACTGTTTACGAAGAAAAAGGAATATATATTCGCATTCATATACATAAAAATTATGTAGGAACCAAAAGAATCTTTTCTTTATTTTTGAAAAGACGTAAATGGATTTTTTTGAAGTAATGAGACTATTCAAATTATGATATTCGTGGAAAATAAATCGCAATAAATGCAAAGAAGGAACATCTTTGATCCAGCATTGAAGGATTTGAACCAAGATTTCCAGATGGATGGGATAGGGTATTAGTAGATCCGACACATAATTTAAATGTGATAATTTATCCTCTAAAAAGGGAAATATTGAATGAATAGATCGTAAATTCTGAGATTTTGGTATTCTTTTTTCTTCAAGGGAGGATACTAATCGCGACGAGAATGAAATTTCCAGAATGACTCCAAAACCTTCTGATACCATTTGAGAATAAAAATGATAAGAAAAAGAATTCTTGTGCAGCGAAAATCCATTTTGGTTAGAATCATTCACCGAAGAAATCAAATATTTCTGTTGATACATTCGAGTAATTAAACGTTTCACAAGTACCAAACTAGATTTATTGTCATAACCGATAATTTCCACAGGTTCATAAAAAATCAAACTATTGAAGCTATGATAATGAGCAAGTGAGTAAATATACTCCTGAAGGAGTAGCGGATATAGGAAGTTTTGTTGCCAAAATCTCTCTTTTTTCAATCTCAATATCCTTGTAATTATGCTATTTAAATACATTTCTACTTTAACCAAAAAAGATAGGCATTTCTTGTGTTATGAAATGATACATAGTGCAATATGGTCAGAACGGCGTATGTGTGTATGTTGTATATAGTCTCTTTTTCTCTTATAGTAAAATACTATTTATAAGAAAATAGTAGAACTTCTAACTAGAAGAAATTAGAATAATAGAATAAGAATATTATTCTTCTAATTATTCTAAAAGATAATTCTAATAATATAGTCTAGTATTCTTATATACTATGCACTGTCTATACTTTTACTTTAATCTTTTTTTTCTATTTTAAAGAATCTAAAATAAGATAGACTTTTTTATAGACTTTTTCTACTTTTGAAACTTTTATACTGTACTGTGATTAAAAATCATAAGAATAATCTAAGAAGTAAAAAATTATAGAATTATAGAAAAGTAAGAACAAATAAAGAATATATACCCCGGAGACAAAGAGCCCAATCTACAGATCTTTTTCTTTTCCCTTTCTATCTAATTTGATTTTATTTTACTTGTTAATATAACTAGTAATACAGGAATAATAATAAAAGAAAGAAAATAACAATAAGAAAAAAGGGTAAAAATCTTTTATTTTTGCAACCCAATCACTCTTTTGACTTTGGAAATAAGAATTTTTTATCACTATACTCTTTCTTCTACACATCCGTCTCCAATCCACAATAAAGAATAATTAGGATTAATAAAAAAAAGAATCAATGGTCTCACAAGAGACCCTTTTCCCACATCAGGCACTAATCTATTTTTAACGTATAATTAGTAATTTGATCGGGTAATCATTCAAATTAAGAAGGGAAGCTCGTTGCTTTTTTGTCTTACTCGAATTGGAGCCATAAGGCTCTATCCATTTATTCACTAGACCCAAAAGACTTTACTGAACTTTAAAAATGTTCTAAAAAGAAAAATTCTTGTTCTATTTATATTATGAGTACTAAAATTTTTCTTTTTTTTTCTATTATTCTATTTCTATTAATATTCTTTTTTTTTTAGATTTTTATCTTCTTTTTACGACATGCTCTTTTTTCCATTCATTACCTTTCAGGATCAGTCGCGGTCTTATAAACTATACCAATAGTCTAGACGAATTTCTTCATCCAAATGTGTAAAAGATCATAGTCGCAATTAAAAGCCGAGTACTCTACCATTGAGTTAGCAACCCGGATCAATATGAAGTGTAGATATGATCGAAAGAAAAAAAAATTCAGCAAACTCATCCATTTTACTAAAATGAAGGAAAGAGCCAATAGGGAATGGAAATAGAAAGATCTATTTATATACGATCAAATTATATTTGTTTGATACGCCATTGTCAATATGAATGGACTTTTTAGAAAACAAAATTCAAGAAATTCTATGGAATTTTGTGTTGGATTAGCATAACATAAAGAATAAAACTTTGAGTGGAAAAAAATAAGGAATAAGAAAAAGGTATAGATAGAAAAAGAGCGGCTTTCTTTAATCAAAAAAATAAAGATACAATACAAATACAAGAAGAAAGATTACCCCCCCCCTTGTTGGGGGGTTCCACAAAAATAAGAAAAAGAAGAATAAAATAAGTATGAATAAAATAAGAAAAAAAGAAACTTTGAATAAAGAATTAAACAAAGATAGGTACTCTTTATCCTATACTTTTTTCTTCATGATTCTTGTTTTTCTTTTCTTTTTTTATCAAAAGAAATTCGAAATTCTTTAAAGAATTCTGTCTTGCTTAAAATATCATAAACAGTTTCTGTGGGTTGAGCACCTTTTTCAAGGAAATATAAGATAGCAGGAACATTTGAATAAGTTTGATTCTTTATCGGATCATAAAAACCCACTTTTTGAAGATCTCTTCCTTCTCTTCGGGATCGAACATCAATTGCAACGATTCGATAGATGGCTCATTGGGATAGATGTAGATAAAAGATGCCCCCCTAGAAACGTATAGGAAGTTTTCTCCTCATACGGCTCAAGAAAAAATGATTCTAATTTCTAGAATTTCTATTTCTATCTATATAGATAGAAATAGAAAGAGAAATGGATCTATAAAGAATTAGACTGAAATTTGAGACTTTTTTTTTCCTTCTTTACAGAAAAAGAAATTTCATTTATACTCCTAACTCAAGTTGGGTATTTTGAAAAGAGTTCAAAAGGAAATCCTTAAAATTTCTTGAGCTGTCTCTAACCTCTTTTTTTGTCTATTTTAAGATCTATTTTTTTTTACTCATTCTGATCCAATTGTTGAGACAAGTTAAAAAAGTGTTTCCTTGTTCCGGAATTTGTTGTCTTTGCTTTGCGCTTTTTTAAATCATTAGGTTTAGACATTACTTCGGTGATCTTTACTCCTTTTCAAAAAGGCAGCAACATACCTTTTGTTTTTTGTTCTTTCTATGGAAAAGGGAAAAATCATTTTATTCCTTTGTGATACACTCTTGATCGAAACAGTTTGAAAATTTCGACAAATTTGGTTTTTTTTCATTTCAAACTTGTTCAATTTTGAACCTCTCCATTTATCTATAATTTAGATATTTATGATATATTTACAAAGTTGATCTAACTTATTGATTGTCACTAACCCTAGATTATTACCCCGATAAAAAAATCAATTATTTTTGCTCGAGCTCCATCATATGCTATATGCTATACCTTATATATACCATTAGTATCTTTATTTAGCACAAATTCAATCAGGTTCCTAGCAGAACAAATAATGTCGAGACAAGAGCATCTTCATTCATATAGAAGATGGTGGATGTCAGAATCCGCAGCCAATCATGTCCTTCAAGTCGCACGTTGCTTTCTACCACATCGTTTCAAACGAAGTTTTACCATAACATCCCTCTAATTTTATTTGAATTTGGAACCATATGCAATTGATTCAATATGGAATCATGAATAGTCATTGGCTGAACCGATACATAAGAATCCGCATTTATAGACTTATAGATTAAGTCTATTTTACATCTTCAACAAATCTTTCAGGATTGTCCATCAGAAATTCCTTTTCTTAAAATAAAAAAGATTAGAAACCTAAAAAAATCCTTTGGCTTTACTTTCATTCAGATGAAAAAGAAATCCCCATGAATGGATAAAAGTTTTTATTTAACTAAATATTTCATTTAAAATTTAATTATAGTCAATTAGAGAATAATAAGATAATCTGAAATAATAAGATATTCTTAATAAGAAAAATATACAAATAGACAATATATATTCTTATATAATAATTATAATAATTATGTATTTATGTATGAATATATTCTAATATAAATATATCCTAATATATTCATATTTTCTCATTTTTTCTTTATATTTATAAAATATGATTTTATGATTTGAATATTAGGATTTACTTTTTTTTTTCTACCATCTCCAATTGAATCTGATTTTCATTTAATTTAAAACAGAGAGATAGTTTGAGAATAAAGTTTCTTTGTTTTCATTATTAGAAAGTATAAAAAGTCTCGTGTAAGGTAAGATCAAAGATAAAATCAGAATCCGAGGATTCTGATCTTTTCGCATCCATCTCCATCATAAAAAAAAAAAAAGAATTGTTGAATTCAATTTTCAATTTCAATCGAGAAGAATTTTTCGTTTCTGATGCGAACGATCTGGGACGGAAGGATTCGAACCTCCGAGTAACGGGACCAAAACCCGTTGCCTTACCGCTTGGCCACGCCCCATTTATTTTTGGTCTAAGAAAAACTAAAATAAATATTTGTTATTCGTCAATAACCAACCTAAAGAAATATAGGACATGTTGCCGCTAGGATTCAACATAATAGATATAGAATCAAAAAGATTAATTGATCATTACTTATAATTCAATTAAGATATTCTATGAAAATAGAATTCCTTGTATTCTTATTTGATTGGATAATGTAAGGAAGGATTCTTGATTGGAGAGAAGTCAAAGAAAAATAAGAATTTCTTTCTTTTATCTGCCTTTTTTATTTTCAAATTTCCCTCAGAAAAACAACTCAATCCAATCTGATAATTTATTATTCAATTTAAATTGAATCTTTAACTTTAAGAACAAGAAAAGAATATTTGTTATGCTTAATATCTTTTGTTTAATTTGTATCTGTCTTAATTCTACCCTTTATTCGAGTAGTTTTTTCTTCGCCAAATTGCCCGAGGCTTATGCCTTTTTCAATCCAATCATAGACGTTATGCCAATTATCCCTTTACTCTTTTTTCTCTTAGCCTTTGTTTGGCAAGCTGCTGTAAGTTTCCGATAAAAATTGAATCTCTAATCTCTATTCAATTCATAATTTTTTTTATAAAAAAAAAAGATGAGATTTTATTCTGAAAATCAATAAGATCATAAATAAGATTCATATAAGTCTGGACATTAGGAACCCTCGATTCAAAAAGTCTGGTATTTTCTATTTTATATTGAATAAGGGAAGGGTCGATGATCTTTATCTTTTCTTTAAAAAGCTAACCAGCTTATTTCTTTTGTTCTAACCTTTCCTTTATAAGATCCCATACCCCATAAAATTACTTAATTATAGATATGAATATGGCAATAAATTTTTGGTAACGAAAAAATACGAATCTTATTACATTAGAAAAAAAAAATTCATAAAAATAAATGAAAAAAAAAAACTTCTTTTTTTTTTCATCTTTAGAGCGATAGTATGTGTCGTAAAATAGGGGATCTATTTCCTTAAAAAAAAAATGATCTTATCTTATCTTGGAGATTTGTAATGCTTACTCTTAAACTATTCGTTTACACAGTAGTAATATTCTTTGTTTCTCTATTCATCTTCGGATTCTTATCTAACGATCCGGGGCGTAATCCTGGGCGTGAAGAATAAAAAGAATAAAAAAAGAGATGAGATTCATTTTTACTTTTTCCTTTCTTTTTTCATAGGTAAATGTATTAAAGAAAAGAAATGGAATAGATGTTAGATAAAGATAAAAGATTCATAAATAAAGAATAATCGAAAATTCTTCCAATTATAAAATCTCAAGTGATCGGGGGGGATCGGAGAGAGAGGGATTCGAACCCTCGATACGAATAATTCGTACAACGGATTAGCAATCCGACGCTTTAGTCCACTCAGCCATCTCTCCCCATTCCAAATTGGAAATTTATCATGTAATTTAACACATAAAGTCAAGATTGATAACAATTTTGATTTTACTTCAATCATTCAAAAAAGATTTCTCGAATAGAAAGAATACCTTACTTATTTTATTTTGTACAAAACAAAAACTTCATTTCCCCGGCCTGGTTAAGTATAAGTACTGGCCGGGCCAGTACTTCTTTTGTTCCGACAAATAAAAATTTTTATTGAAACGAGAAGAATAATTTTCATTGCCATTCCTAATTATTAGAAATTAGATAAGATTCTAATAGATAGATTATCTTAGAAATTATTGAAACAATTATCTATTATTTATATCTAACTATATCTAAATTAATAATTAATAGAATTAATATATTCTATTTTCATTTTATATTTTAGATTATATATATTTATTATATATTTATTAATTTATTAATTTAATATTAATTAAATCTTAGAGATTTTATTTCTATTCTCAGTATATTTAGTATATTCTAGTAAATTAGAGTCTAAATTAGAATATTTAATCTTTATAGTATATACTATATACTAATATAGTACTAAAGTATATACTAATATAGTATTAAGATTTTTCGTCTTTATTTTTTTTCTTTCTTAATACTTCTTTCTTATTAATATTAAGACTTATTAAGATGAATATAATACTGAACTTCAATTTTCATTTAGAATGAAATTTGTTTTCCATTAATGAATTTCCTAATTTTAGAAATTTTCTATTTAAGAATAAAAAAAGATATCTGATAAGAGAAATAATATAAAAAAAAAACACACACATATTTCTAAAATGATACTATAAATCATTTACTTGTTCAAAGCAAAAAACAAGCTTGAAAGTTTGAGGCCCAATTTACCCAAATTCAGAAAATCTAATGGTTCAAATGAAGAGAGGTTTCAAAAAATAAAATACTTATAACTTTAGTACACTATTGAAATTTGACTAACCTTTTTGCTATTTACCTATTCTTTTTTTTTTCAAGTTTTCCCACGGTGGAACAAAATACGTGTTAATGCTGAAATTTTCATGATTCTGATGCTATCTTGACTACATCTAATTACTTTGTTGGACAAAAGGCCCATTTATATCCAATAATAAATATGTAGCGGGTATAGTTTAGTGGTAAAAGTGTGATTCGTTCTATTAACAACTTCAATAGTTAAGGGGTCTTTCCTTTTTTTTTTCATATTTCATATTCCGATCAAAAACTTTATTTCTTAAAAAGATTTAAAACTTTATCCCTCAATAGCGCATTTGAGGAAAAAATATACATTATCACGATTTCTATCCAAAAGACAATCATAAATTTCATAAAAAAATTGTATTATGGAATCGAGAAGCATAATTTTTTTGATTGGTTCAATTCTTCCAATTAAATGAGTATGAATAAAAGATCTATGGATAATAGTACAAAACTTTCAATCGTAACTAAATCTTCAATTTTTTCGCTTAAAAAGGGGAGATTGAAGCCAAAATAGCTATAAAATGATGGTTTTGGTTTACTAGAACCTTCGGCTTCTTATTTGAGCTCGGTAGAAACAAAATTATTTTCCTTAGGATCCCACGAGTAGAAAAGAAATAGGGAACGAAGTAACTAGACTAGAAAGATTTGATAAAATACCCCTCTTCTATAGGGATCATCTAAAAAGC